ATTCTATATCAAACTATAGCTATTGCATTAAAGAAGAAACTAATAGAAGTCGAAGACGCGGAATGGTAGTGAATAGAGAAAAAGATTCTTCTGATTTTCTTGTTCCTGAAAATATTCTATCTATCTCCTAGACGCCGTAGAGAATTGAGAATTTTCATGTCTTTCAATTCTCGTACTCGTAATTGGAAAGTTACGGAAGGAGATCCATCATTTTGCAATGAAAACAACATAAAAAACTCTGGACAATTTCGAAATCAGACCAAGCGTCTTAATACATATGCAAAAAAATTCATTATTGGCCCACCATTGATTACAAGATTTAGCTTTTATGAATCGCTATTGGTTTGATACGAGTAATGGCAGCCGTTTCAGTATGTTAAGGATACAGATGTATCCACAATTCATTTAGAGTTACTTAATAGCCTATTTCTTATACTATATCTCTATCCCGTGAAATTCTCGAGCCGAAAGATGGATGCATATGCTGTGTTTCATTTTGCTAAATTATATCAATTAAATGGTATATCAATTCTATAAATTGGATATAGCAATAAATAAATCAGCAAAATTCTTTTATTTTAGATAGAAGAAATGTTTCTTCTATCTAAAATAAAAGAATGTACCCTTCTATGCAAATCCAATTTGCATCGATAAAATAAATCCAAATTCCAGATTCCAGCAGTAGATGAATAATTGCAAATTTTTGTGTGTACGAGATTAGAATAACTTCAAAATAACTGACATAATTTTTTATTTTTCCTGATCAGAAAAATACATGAAAAAGAAAGGAGGTAGAAAAATTTTTTGATTTATGGTTAAAGAAGAAAAACAAGAAAACAGGGGTTCTGTTGAATTTCAAGTATTCAGTTTCACCAATAAGATACGGAGACTTGCTTCACATTTGGAATTACACAAAAAAGATTTTTCATCGGAAAGAGGTCTACGAAGACTTTTGGGAAAACGTCAACGTTTGCTGGCTTATTTGGCTAAGAAAAATAGAGTACGTTATAAGAAATTAATCAGTCAGTTGGATATTCGGGAGAAGTAATTTAATCGTTCGAATTTTTTTCTTATTTTATTAGTAGTCTTATAGTAGTCTTAGATTTTGCATTTTGATAAGCCTCGTTTTGAGGAATTCATGGAATAATCCATTTTCATGGAAAAAAGAATAAGAACAAGGATACATAACATAAAAAAAAGAATAGATAAGACGATATTCGCCCCCCCCCTACATATTTAATTTCTTCTCCTATACAAAAACTAGCAAGACCTACTCCATTGGTAATTCCATCAATAACACCCTTATCGAAAAAATTCGTTAGTTCGGCTAATCTTCTTATACCCAAGATAAAGACCCTAGTATAGAAAACATCTATATAACCACGATTATATGACCAGCTGTATATCTTTTCTTTTACTTGATCCAAAAAGTTTTTTTTTGGATTCCCTTTTACAAGGGAATTTTGAAAATTCAAATTCTGAAAAAAAGAATAAGTAGATCCATAGAAGATATATGCTATGAATAGACCAAGAATTGCTAAACTTACAGAAGAAATTGCATTAATGAGAAATTCATATGAATTTATGGAAGAATTAGAACTTTCCTGAAAAGAGTTTATTGAAGGAGTTAGCCACTTTGATAATATGGTCAACTCCGCTATTCCATTACCCTTTATTCCATTATCAAAATGGATTCCTATAGATCCAATGAACAAAGTAAAAAGCAGTAATATAAGAAGAGGAAATAGCATAGTATTTCCCGTTTCATGAGGATAGACAAAAGTGTTTTTAGCCCCAAAGGGAGTACTAAAGGATCCTATCTTATTTCTTGTATTACCAGGAATTTGAGGTCTATTTTGTGAAAAAAAAGAAACTCCATCCTTCATTGTTGATAAAACAAAATCTCTATTGACTCCTTTGGATATGCCTTTTCCCCATAAGGATATTGAATACAACGAACCTTCTTTAGTACTGCTGTAATTTTGAAAATGAACACGCAAATACCCATCAAAAGTAAGTAAATATATCCGAAACATATAAAATGCAGTTAATCCTGCAGTAAGAGAGGCTATTATTCCAAAAAAAGGTGAATACAACCAGCTATTACTAAGGATTTCATCTTTGGACCAGAAGCAAGCAAGAGGTGGAATACCACAAAGAGAAAGTGTACCACATAAAAAAGTAGTTTTTGTAATTGGAACGTATTTTCTTAAACCACCCATAAGAACCATATTCTGACTTTTATCTGGTGAATATCCAACAAGAGGTTCCATTGAATGAATAACGGATCCGGATCCTAAGAACAATAAAGCTTTCGAATAAGCATGAGTGATCAAATGGAATAAAGCAGCTTCATAAGAACCTATACCGAGAGCTAACATCATATAACCCAATTGAGACATTGTAGAATAGGCTAAGCTTCTTTTAATATCTCTCTGAGCAAGAGCTAAAGTGGCTCCTAAGAAGAGTGTTATTGTACCTACTAAAGAAATAAAACTCATTATCCAGGGTAGGGATATGAAAAGAGGAAGAAGTCGAGCTAGAAGAAAAATCCCCGCAGCAACCATAGTTGCTGCGTGTATAAGAGCCGAAATGGGAGTGGGTCCTTCCATAGCATCGGGTAACCATACGTGAAGAGGGAATTGTGCGGATTTTGCAACTGCACCAAGGAATAATAAAAAAGCACACAAAGTAGTAAGTAAGGAATTAATCCCATTATTAGGAATCCAGTTATTAGCTATTTTGAACAAATCCCGAAACTCTAAACTACCTGTTATCCAAAAAAAACCTAAAATTCCTAATAACAGACCAAAATCCCCTACACGATTAGTTACAAAAGCTTTTTGGCAAGCACTCGCTGCAATTGGCCGTGTAAACCAAAAGCCTATCAATAAATAGGAACACATTCCGACAAGTTCCCAAAAAAAATAAATTTGTATCAAATTGGAACTAGTAACCAATCCCAACATGGCAGTATTAAAAAAACTTATATAAACAAAAAATCTCAAATATCCTTCATCGTGAGACATATAATCGTCACTATAAATAAGAACCAAGATTCCTACAGTAGTAATTAGTATTAACATAATAGACGTAAGGGGGTCGATCAAGTATCCAAATTCTAAAGAAAAATCGTTATTGATGGTCCAAGACCATAGATATTGATAGATAGAACTTCCATTTATTTGTTGAATAGACAGGTGAACTGAGAATACCAGAGCTATACTTAAGAGTAAAATACTAGGAAAAGCCCATATGCGACGAAGATTCTTTGTTGCTGTCGGAATAAGAAAAAGTCCAAATCCCATTGACATAATAACTGGAAGTGGGAGAAGAGGGATTACCCAGGCATATTGATATGTATGTTCCATAAGAAAAGAAATAGCAATTTTTAGTTGAAATTTATAGTTCAATTTTTCTATAAAATAGAATTGTTTCCGATTCACCAAACCTACTCTTATATCTCTCTAAAGGAATTAAAAAAACAAAATAAGAATAAGAAAAAATACTGGAATTCTGGATTTTTCAAAATTTCTCTCATTAAAATATTCAAAAATTCGGAATGGGTTTAGTTGCTTAAATTCAAAAAGTGAATCAAAGAATTTCGTTATCTAGTTATGTTATCTAGTTATTAGTAAAAAAAAAATATTTATTAAACTACAAAAAAAGATTGAATCATTTTACTTTCTATTCATTTTTGTATTTCTTTCTCTTAAAATAAAGGAGCTCTCTTGTTTCGTAATTGATTGATTGAATTCCAAAGAATCTATAGTATAGGAAATTCTCAAATATTGCTTACCTTACTTCATATAAAATGGAAATCCTAATGACTAGAATTCTCTAAGTTTTAGAATGTCTTGTTTAAGAGACTAAGTATTTTTTTTGATTGGAATTCAATTATGAAATACCGTTCTGAACTTAATTAACTAATTGAATTTTACCTTCTTTTTATCTCCCCATCTTATATGGGGGCTTATCCCCCATACCATATATTTATATATGGGGTATATTTGATATATAAATTGATTTAAATAGAAAGCCTTAAAAAACTCTTGTCTTATCCACATTAGACAAAATGAACTAAAAAAGAATTTTGAATTTCAGTATCTTTCAGTATCTAAGTATAAATACTAAGAAAAAACAGAAAGAAGGATTGATTTTCGGCAATAGATGTCTTTCACATACAACTAGAAAAAAAGAATTCCCCTTTTAAATGGCAGTTCCAAAAAAACGTACTTCGATGTCAAAAAAGCGTATTCGTAAAAATCTTTGGAAGAAAAAGACTTATTTTTCCATAGTACAATCTTATTCTTTAGCAAAATCAAGACCATTTTCTAGCGGCAACGAGCATCCAAAACCAAAAGGTTTTTCTGGGCAACAAACAAACAAATAATAAGGTTTTGGAATAATCTGAATTGAACTATCCCAACCCAAAGAAATTCCAATTATTTAATCTGAATGAATAATTCAGATTAATTATAGAATCCTCATAAAAAAAAATGAGGATTCTATTACCAAAAGTAGACTATTCTTGCAATAGGACATACAACCTCTACCTATCTTATCCAATCTTATCCAAAATTCCCATATAAATGAGTTTAGGAAAGGCTTTCATTCTATAAATTTTTCTAAAATACAAAATTATTTGTAGTTAATGATGAAATTCTAATGTTCCTAAATTCTATGGCCTCTCCCAATCTCGACGATTCGTGAGAAAATAACTATTATTCTTTTAAGTTAACTATTATTTTAAGTTAGCCGCCATGGTGAAATTGGTAGACACGCTGCTCTTAGGAAGCAGTGCTCAAGCATCTCGGTTCGAGTCCGAGTGGCGGCATTCTCGAAAAAGAATACAATAGATTAGAAAATGGATTAAATTAGAAATTTCCAATTTTGTAATGGGACCTTATCCTTATGCTATTTGCAACTTTAGAACATATACTAACTCATATCTCTTTCTCAACCATTTCAATTGTGATTACGATTCATTTGATAACCTTATTAGTTCGTGAACTTAGGGGATTACGTGATTCGTCAGAAAAAGGAATGATAACTACTTTTTTCTCTATAACAGGATTCTTAGTTTCTCGTTGGGTTTCTTCGGGACATTTTCCATTAAGTAATTTATATGAGTCATTGATCTTCCTTTCATGGGCTCTGTATATTCTTCATACTATTCCTAAGATACAGAACTCAAAAAATGATTTAAGCACAATAACTACGCCAAGTACTATTTTAACGCAAGGCTTTGCCACATCGGGTCTTTTAACTGAAATGCATCAATCCACAATACTAGTACCTGCTCTACAATCTCAGTGGTTAATGATGCATGTCAGTATGATGTTACTAAGCTATGCAACTCTTTTGTGCGGATCCTTATTATCCGCCGCTCTTCTAATCATTAGATTTCGAAATTCTTTCGATTTCTTTTTAAAAAAGAAAAAAAATGTTTTACTTAAAATATTTTTCTTTAGTGAGATTGAATATTTATATGCAAAAAGAAGTGCTTTAAAAAACACCTCTTTTCCCGCATTTCCAAATTATTACAAATATCAATTAACTGAGCGTTTGGATTCTTGGAGTTATCGTGTCATTAGTCTAGGGTTTACTCTTTTAACCATGGGTATTCTTTGTGGAGCAGTATGGGCTAATGAGGCATGGGGATCCTATTGGAATTGGGATCCTAAGGAAACTTGGGCATTTATTACCTGGACCATATTTGCTATATATTTACATAGTAGAACAAATCCAAATTGGAAGGGTACAAATTCTGCACTTGTAGCTTCGATAGGATTTCTTATAATTTGGATCTGCTATTTTGGTATCAATCTGTTAGGAATAGGTTTACATAGTTATGGTTCATTTACATTACCATCTAAATGATTACATAACATAAAACCCTCATTTTTTTATGATATGAAGGTTTTTTTTTCCTTTTTTGTTTGATTTGAGAACCCCTTGAACGTCTTTTCAAAGGGTTCTCAAAAATTCGAGATAGATCTAATTAGACTTTTTTACTTTTTTTTTTGAATTTTTTGTTTTTTCCACTATGGAATTTTTTTCCACGATGAAATATAGAGCGGACTAGTTAAAAAAAGAAAATCCTATTTAGGATAATAATTGGATAATAGAGCCTCTACCCTGTCAACGGATAGCGAGAGAACTAAATCTGGATAAATACCAATTCCTATTACTGGTAAAAAGATACAGATTAAAAGAAACAGTTCCCGTGGTCCAGAATCCACAAAATGTTCATTTGGAACATGAAATAGCTTGTATCCATAGAACATCTGGCGTAACATAGATAATAAATAAATAGGAGTTAATATCATTCCAATTGCCATTACAAAAATAATTAGCATTTTTGGCATTAACATAAATTTAGGACTAGTAATTAGTCCAAAAAATACTACTAATTCTGCAACAAAACCGCTCATTCCTGGCAAGGCAAGAGAAGCCATTGAAAAGCTACTAAACATGGTAAAAATTTTTGGCATTGGAATAGATATTCCCCCCAATTCTTCGAGATAAACAAGACGCACTCTATCACAAGCCGTTCCCGCCAAGAAAAAAAGTGTAGCACCGATAAATCCATGGGATAATATTTGTAAAATAGCTCCATTTAGTCCAATGTTGGTTATGGAACCAATTCCTATAATTATGAAACCCATGTGAGATACGGAGGAGTAGGCTATTCTTTTTTTGAAATTTCGTTGACCAAGAGAAGTTGAAGCTGCATAGATTATTTGCACCGCTCCTATTATTACCAACCAGGGGGAAAATAGATAATGAGCATGAGGTAACAATTCCATATTGATCCGAATCAATCCGTATGCTCCCATCTTTAATAGAATTCCGGCTAAAAGCATACATGTACTGTAATGCGCTTCCCCATGGGTATCTGGTAACCACGTATGTAGAGGTATAATTGGCAATTTGACAGCATAAGCAATAAGGAAGCCAAAATACAGTAGTATTTCCAATGTTGCAGGGTATGATTGATTAATCAATCTTTCCAAATCTAATCCGGGTTCATTGGAACCATATAACCCCATACCCAGAACTCCAATTAAGAAAAAAATGGAACCGCCTGCAGTATACAAAATAAACTTGGTAGCTGAATACAGACGCCTCTTTCCCCCCCACATGGATAAAAGTAAGTAAACAGGGATTAATTCTAACTCCCACATGATAAAAAAAAGTAAAAGGTCTCGTGAAGAGAATAATCCTATTTGACCGCTATACATTGCTAGCATCAGGAAATAGAATAATCGCGAATTCCGGGTAACCGGCCAAGCCGCTAAAGTAGCTAAAGTAGTGATAAATCCTGTCAATAAAATGGATCCTAATGAAAGTCCATCGATTCCCAATCTCCAGTGGAAATCCAAAACATCTATCCATTTAGAATCCTCCTTTAATTGGATTAAGGGATCCTCCAATTGGAAATGATAACAGAATGCATAAGTCATTAGAAGGAATTCTAATAAACAAATAGATATAGTATACCACCTAACTATTTTATTTCCTTTATGAGGTAAAAAGAAAATTAATGAACCTGTAAATATCGGCAAAACAACAAGTATTGTTAACCAAGGAAAATAACTCATGATTAAAGTAATAAAGACAAGATACGTTTTGACCAGAAAAGCCCATGCTCAATTATTTCGAGCACAGGCTTCTTCGGTAAAGAGGAATCAGACGATTCAAGTGGAGTTTTTTGTAACGTATCAATAAGATAGAGCCATGCTGCGGGTTGTTTCAGGCCCTAAATAAACGCGGACACTTAAAAAATCTGTTGGGCAGGCGGATTCGCATCTCTTACAACCCACACAATCTTCGGTTCTCGGCGCGGAAGCAATTTGCTTGGCTTTACATCCATCCCAAGGTATCATTTCTAATACATCTGTTGGACAAGCTCGTACACATTGAGTGCATCCTATACATGTATCATAAATTTTTACAGAATGTGACATTGGATCTCTAAATTTTCCTTTTCAACATAAAAATTTTCGATCTGGTAAAAATGAAATTAGTACTATATAAATTAGATGTATTGTAGACACCAGACGAAGCAATGGTTTATCCAAACTTTAACAAATAATAATATATTTCTTAATCCGTTTGTAAGAAAGCGTGAAAAGAACCAAGAGACTTGAATTTAAGACTTCAACAGTCATAATTATATGAATTCTACATACTAATTTGAATTAGCCAATAAATTGGGTATCATCTTTTCAATATAAATTATTGCAATATTCAAATTGCAATATCAATGGATTGTAAAAATGCAATATTCAATTAAGTAAAAAAGAATACTCTGAAATAACCTACTCAAAAAATGGATATTATTAAATACTAATAAAAAAATAAGATCAGATTTCTATTCATCTTAATGTTCCGTATTATTATATATGTGCCTTTGTTTAGAGGATTCTATGTCTAATTATTCAAAAAATTAGATTGATTGATACGAGTTGATTTCCTGTTACGATGGATGGAAGAAAGAATGGATAGTCCAATAGCTGCTTCAGCAGCCGCAAGGGCTATAACAAAAATCGCGAAAATGTCTCCTTTTAATTGGCGACTATCAAATAGATCAGAAAATGTTACGAGATTTAGATTAATTGAATTCAGTATAAGTTCAAGACATATTAGAGCTCTAACCATGTTTCGGCTTGTGATCAATCCATAGATACCAATCGAAAATAAATAGACACTCAAAAAAAGTACATGCTCAAACATCATTAACTAACTCCTTATCAATCTCGATTCATTTCAATATGAGGACAAGAATTGAACCGATTCAATTAATTAGAATAGAACAATTACGCAACAAAAGAGAAAAGAAGGTATTTGTTGTGTTGGCAGTAGATGGGTTTTACTAAATCAAAATTTTGATTGTTTAGTTATTTATTTTATATTTGAAATTCTAAGAATTTTGACTCATTCTAAGTATTTCTTATTGTCGAGCCATAGTAATTGCACCTATTAAAGAAACTAGAAGAATTAGGGAAATGAGTTCAAACGGAAGATAAAAATCGGTTGCTAAATGAATCCCAATTTGTTGAACGTTATTTATGAGACCCTGTTCTACTATTTGGTTTGATCTTGTAGTCCAAAGAATTCCATACCACGACGTATCTGGGATAGTAGTCATTAGTGAAAAAGGAATAGTTATACAAACGAGTAAAGTAAACCCATCTCCAATAGTCCAAAAATTCTTATCTTTAGACCACTCTGAGCCGTTTACAAACATTACAGCAAATATGATCAAGACATTTATGGCTCCTACATAAATAAGAAGTTGTGCGACAGCTACAAAGTAGGAATTCAATAAAAAATAGAATAAGGATATACAAACAAGAACTAATCCCAGCGAAAAGGCAGAATAAATTGGGTTGGTAAGTAATACTACTCCTAGACCCCCTAGTAGAAGAATAAATCCCCCAAATAGCACAAGAATCTCATGTATTGGTCCAGGTAAATCCATTATGGATAAGAAGAAATTTGTAGTATAAAATTTTTCATGAACTGACTAAAACTAAAAGATTCAAGGAAGGAAAAAGATATTAGGATATTTTTTTGTATATGTATATAAGTTATTAAGCAGTAGTTATTCTTTTTTCGTTATAGTTAGTAAAAATGGATTTTTCTAACAAAAAAAAATCCTAATACCTAGTAATCAGTAATCGTTCTTGAATTCCAAGATTTTTCTTCGTCTATTTTACTTTGAGGCGAATTCCTAATTGTTTGAATTGTGTAATCTCCCATTATGGAGATTGGTAACCGACTCAAAGCAATTTGATTGTAATTCAATTCATGACGATCATAAGTAGAAAGTTCATATTCTTCAGTCATCGATAAACAATTTGTCGGACAGTATTCAACACAGTTACCACAAAATATACAAACTCCGAAATCAATACTATAATTAAGCAATTGTTTCCTTTTAATATCCTTTTCAAATCTCCAATCCACAAGAGGTAGATCTATCGGGCATACGCGAACACATACTTCACAAGCAATGCATTTATCAAATTCAAAGTGTATTCGCCCCCGGAAACGCTCCGATGTAATTGATTTTTCATAAGGGTAGTGAATCGTTATAGGTAAACGATTTGTGTGGGATAAGGTAATTATGAAACCTTGACCAATGTATCTTGCGGCGCGTATTGTTTGTTGACCATAACTAATGAACCCAGTTAGCATAGGGAACATATTCTAAATATGTATGAAAAAGGTATGTTTCTTTCTCTTGTTTGAGAGAACTTTTTTGTTGAAAATATTCTTACTGTTATTGTATTATCTTATTTATAGTGAAACTAGTTGGAAAGAAGTTGTTAATAAGAGATTGCCCAGAGAAATAGGTAAAAGAAATTTCCATCCAAGATTTAATAACTGATCCATTCTCATCCTGGGTAAAGTCCATCTTATTGTGATAGAAATGAAGAGAAATAAATAAGCTTTAGTTAATGTAATAAAGATACCTATTACCATTTCCAAAATTCCCATTATTTTATTCATTTGGAAAAATCCAAAAAAGGATATATAGGGAATAGATAAATTCCACCCGCCTAAGTATAGAACAGTTACAAATAAAGAGGAAACTAATAAATTTAGGTAAGAAACAAGATAAAATAAACCATATTTAATACCAGAATATTCGGTTTGATAACCTGCTACCAATTCTTCTTCCGCTTCTGGTAAATCAAAGGGTAATCTTTCACATTCTGCCAAAGAAGAAATTAGAAAAACTAGAAAACCTATAGGCTGACGCCAAAGATTCCACCCCAAAAAACCATATTTGGATTGTGCTTCAACTATATCAACTGTACTTGAACTGTTAGATAATCATAGTCGATGATAACATTACAGTTCCCATCGCTATTCCAAAACCGTACATGAAACCTTAGCTTCATACGGCTCCTCTATGATCAGAAAAAAAGAAAAGATTGTTTCATTTCAGTATTATTCCCTGGGCGTAGATAGAATTAGGTAAGATAAAATTGATTGGAAAGTCCCAAATTAGACCAAAGCAATTCTGTCTGCTAGAATAACAAAAAAGCGCTTCCGAATTGATCTCATCCTTTATATAATAAAATAAAAATTTTTCTTTGTTCGGTAATAACTTAATATTGGAATAAAACACTCGTTATAGCAATTAATAAATGGAAAGAATTGGGCATTAGTTCATGAGGAATTCTGTATGAATAGGGATAAAGGAAGGAAAGAATAAATAAAGATCCTTTTTTCTATTGCATTCCATATCTTTTGTCCTATTCTTCTTTCCCGGGGAAGGGTATACTTAAAAAGAAAAAAAGAATAAAGGGTTAATTCGTTCTTGATAGCCATTTCTTTAACAAGTGAATGGGAACATACTCTAGACCGGAATCCGAAGAAAGTACTACTTGATCATTTCCACCAATTTCAAGTCTTTATTACGATTCCTTTTATGAGGAAAAATGTCTAATGATTTAGATTCTCTCATTACTAATCCTGTATGTACTTTAGTGTTTCTAATCCCTCACTAACTTTTGATGGATTGCCTTATGGTTATAAGTTATAGTAATAACTCAAAATATTCTAGTAATGGAATTCCATATTGCGAATCCTTTATTCTTGCCCGCTTCAAGATATGATGACTAATCAAACAATCTCAACCTTGGGGTAAAGAGTTTACACTGCTTATGTTTACTTGAACTTTTTTCTTGTACATAGGAAATGAGATTTTATATTTTTACTACAAATTAATAAGCTGTTTTGTTTCACTCATATAGCTATCTAGTTTAACTTACCAATCCGAATACAGAATAAGCAAAGGAAGATAAGCATTCAATGTATTTTAGAGGAAAAAGATCCTATCCTATTTTAACGAATCACACGTAGAGATATTGCTAGTACACAAAAAGTTAATGGTATTTCATAACTAATAGATTGAGCAGCCGCTCGTAGACCGCCTGAAAAAGAATATTTATTATTTGAGCTATATCCCGCCATGAGAAGACCAATAGGAGCAATACTTGAAATAGCAATCCATAAAAAAACACCAATACTAAGATCAGCTAAAACAAAACGATATCCCAAAGGGATAACTAAAAAACTTAATAAAACAGATATGACTGCTATAGAGGGACCAATGCTAAATAAAGGAATATCTCCTCGGGATGGGAGGATATCCTCTTTTAAAAGTAGCTTAGTTCCATCTGCTATAGCTTGAAGCAGTCCCAGCGGGCCAGCATATTCAGGACCAATACGTTGTTGTATCGCTGCAGATATTTCTCTTTCTAACCACACAATTACGAGTACTTCTATTGTGATTCCCAGTAGGAGGGTCAAAATGGGTAGAATCCATATCAGTCCGTAGACTTCTTTTAATAATTCCGATTTCGAAAAAGAATTGATAGTTTCTACCTCTATTATCATTTCAACGGTCAACTTCCCCCATAATGATATCTATACTACCTAATATCGTCATGATATCAGCCAATTTCATTTTTTTAACTAGCTGAGGAAGAATTTGTAAATTAATAAAACCTGGTGGACGAATTTTCCATCTCCAGGGGAAAAGACTATCATCTCCTATCAGATAAATTCCTAATTCACCTTTTGGAGCTTCTACTCTTACATAAAGCTCTTGCTTTGATAATTCAAAATTGGGCGAAGGTTTTTTACCAAGAAATCGATATTCAAAATCATTCCATTCGGAATTCTTTGCGTTCTTAAAGCGTCGGGCTTCTAAATTCTCATAAGGTCCTCCCGGAATTTTCTCTACAGCTTGTTGGATAATTTTTATGGATTCCCTCATTTCACCGATTCGTACTAAATAGCGAGCTAACGAATCTCCTTCTTTTTGCCATTGTACTTTCCAATCAAATTGATTGTAAGACTCATAAGGATCAATTTTACGAAGATCCCATTGTATTCCAGAAGCTCGTAACATTGGGCCCGATAAGCCCCAATTTACAGCTTCTTCTCCGCTAATAAAACCGACTCCTTCAACTCGTTCTAAAAAAATAGGATTCTGTGTAATAAGTTGTTGATATTCAACAACTCCTCGTAAAAAATAATCACAGAAATCTAAACATTTATCCATCCATCCATAAGGTAGATCGGCAGCTACTCCTCCGATGCGAAAGTAATTATGCATCATTCGCATACCTGTAGCAGCTTCAAATAGATCATATATCAATTCTCTCTCTCTAAAAATGTAGAAAAAAGGAGTCTGTGCCCCGAGATCCGCCATAAAAGGTCCAAGCCATAATAAGTGAGAAGCTATACGGCTCAATTCTAACATAATTACCCTAATATAGCTGGCTCTTTGGGGTATTTGAATATTCTCCAAGAATTCAGGTGCATTTACCGTTATTGCTTCTGTAAACATAGTAGCTAAATAATCCCACCGTGTTACATAAGGCAAGTATTGTATAATAGTTCTGTTTTCCGCGATTTTTTCCATTCCTCTGTGTAAATACCCTAATATGGGTTCGCAATCAATAACATCTTCACCATCGAGAGTAACGATCAGTCGAAGAACACCATGCATTGATGGGTGTTGAGGGCCCATATTGACTATCATGAGATCTTTTCTTGTAAGCGGTAGACTCATATCCTTGTTCTTATTCTTTTTTCCATGAAAATGGATTATTCCATGAATTCCTCAAAACGAGGCTTATCAAAATGCAAAATCTAAGACTACTATAAGACTACTAATAAAATAAGAAAAAAATTCGAACGATTAAATTACTTCTCCCGAATATCCAACTGACTGATTAATTTCTTATAACGTACTCTATTTTTCTTAGCCAAATAAGCCAGCAAACGTTGACGTTTTCCCAAAAGTCTTCGTAGACCTCTTTCCGATGAAAAATCTTTTTTGTGTAATTCCAAATGTGAAGCAAGTCTCCGTATCTTATTGGTGAAACTGAATACTTGAAATTCAACAGAACCCCTGTTTTCTTGTTTTTCTTCTTTAACCATAAATCAAAAAATTTTTCTACCTCCTTTCTTTTTCATGTATTTTTCTGATCAGGAAAAATAAAAAATTATGTCAGTTATTTTGAAGTTATTCTAATCTCGTACACACAAAAATTTGCAATTATTCATCTACTGCTGGAATCTGGAATTTGGATTTATTTTATCGATGCAAATTGGATTTGCATAGAAGGGTACATTCTTTTATTTTAGATAGAAGAAACATTTCTTCTATCTAAAATAAAAGAATTTTGCTGATTTATTTATTGCTATATCCAATTTATAGAATTGATATACCATTTAATTGATATAATTTAGCAAAATGAAACACAGCATATGCATCCATCTTTCGGCTCGAGAATTTCACGGGATAGAGATATAGTATAAGAAATAGGCTATTAAGTAACTCTAAATGAATTGTGGATACATCTGTATCCTTAACATACTGAAACGGCTGCCATTACTCGTATCAAACCAATAGCGATTCATAAAAGCTAAATCTTGTAATCAATGGTGGGCCAATAATGAATTTTTTTGCATATGTATTAAGACGCTTGGTCTGATTTCGAAATTGTCCAGAGTTTTTTATGTTGTTTTCATTGCAAAATGATGGATCTCCTTCCGTAACTTTCCAATTACGAGTACGAGAATTGAAAGACATGAAAATTCTCAATTCTCTACGGCGTCTAGGAGATAGATAGAATATTTTCAGGAACAAGAAAATCAGAAGAATCTTTTTCTCTATTCACTACCATTCCGCGTCTTCGACTTCTATTAGTTTCTTCTTTAATGCAATAGCTATAGTTTGATATAGAATCCATTTCTCAAAGTAATGGAAACCATTCTCTTATGGGAAATGGTTCGAAAATCGCTATTCCACCTTTTAGGTTTAGGTATCGTGAAAAGTGATACCTGTGAAGATCATGCATTTCAGTCACATTCAGATCCGTTTTTCGAGTCCATGATATAACCAAATTGGATGGATCTTCCACCCGTTTAGCTAAGAAAGAATAGATGCAGAGGTGGATA